TCAAATAGATCCGGATCGCCCGATGCCTAAAATGTAAAGTTGGTAGATCTATATGTATATCAATAATGTCTATTGGGAGCCTACGCATACGAAGGGTATGTTATTATTTTAGATTTAACCAATTTGATGAATTACTCCTAAAGGTTCTCATCAAACTAGTGCTAGTTCATATCAAACTAGTGCTAGTTGATGAAAGTTCCTTCGGAAACAAAATAAAGTAAAGTCAAAATCATTTGGGGTATTCTCTCAATTCCAATAAAATGCAATCGGATCAAGTATGAGTTGGCGATCAGAACATATATGGATAGAACTTATAACGGGGTCTCGAAAACTAAGTAATTTTTGTTGGGCCCTTATCGTTTTTTTAGGTTCATTAGGATTCTTATTGGTTGGAACTTCCAGTTATCTTGGTAAAAATTTGATATCTTTTGTTCCGCCTCAGCAAATCATTTTTTTTCCACAAGGGATCGTGATGTCTTTCTACGGGATCGCGGGTCTCTTTATTAGTTCCTATTTGTGGTGCACCATTTCCTGGAATGTAGGTAGTGGTTATGATCGATTCGATAGAAGGGAAGGAAAGGTGTGTATTTTTCGTTGGGGATTTCCTGGAAAAAATCGTCGTATATTCCTCCGATTCCTTATAAAAGATATTCAATCCGTTAGAATAGAAGTTAAAGAGGGTATTTATGCTCGTCGTGTCCTTTATATGGACATCCGAGGCCGGGGGGCTATTCCGTTGACCCGTACTGATGAGAATTTGACTCCGCGAGAAATGGAACAAAAAGCCGCGGAATTGGCCTATTTCTTGCACGTACCAATTGAAGTCTTTTGAGAAAAAGAGCTGCGTCTAAAAAATGAATGTTTTCTCGGCAGGAGGGAAAAAATGCAAGAATCCTCTTTTTTCTATAACATAACTTAACTGAAGTTTCGCCAGAACGTTCAGTCCAGCCAAAGTCGATGTATATATAACAACCATAAAACAAAACAACTTTTTTGTGTTTTTTTATGCGTATCCAAATTCATGCAACTCAATTGAAACAAGTAAGAAATTAAACTACGAGATTCAATCTATTTCATATAGCAAACGATTTCGAAAGAAAGGAATTGCTCTTTTTTTGAAGTTCCATATTTGTTGGACGTGATACTTTAGATGCAGATAAATCATATCTTGTCAATTATTTCCTTTTTTGTTTTGTCAATCGACCCTTTAATTTTATCCTTTCGTTGGAATTTTTTCGAAATATTGGATATTTTGATAGAAAAGGAGTTCTTTCGTCTCAAAATCTGAATAATATTCATTCCTTAAAGTAAAAGAAAGTACTTTTTTCGGTCATTCATCAAAAAGAAACACTTGTTTGGAATTTGCTGAATTAAGATATTTGGAAACAATATTTTGGATTATTTCTTCATTTGAATTCGAAGTCGAGTCTATTTCTGTATTCTTTCTAGATTCAAACAAATAAAAATAAAATAGTTTGATACCTTGTCTAGAACTCATGTTTGAAATAAATATTCGATCACATGGAGTCATGAAGTGAAGTGGGTTAATTAAAAAGGTGATAAATGGAAAAAAAGAAAGCCTTCACTCCTCTTTTGTATCTTACATATATAGTATTTTTACCTTGGTGGATTTCTCTCTTATTTACTAAAGGTATGGAATCTTGGGTTACGAATTGTTCGAATACTGGTCAATCCGAAATTTTTTTGAATGATATTCAAGAAAAAAGTATTCTAGAAAAGTTCATAGAATTGGAGGAAATCCTCTTTTTGGACGAAATGATCAAAGACTATTCGGAGACACATCTACAAAAGATTCCTATAGGAATCCACAAAGAAACGATCCAATTAATAAAGATACACAATGAGGGTCGTATCCATACGTTTTTGCACTTCTCAACAAATATAATCTGTTTTATTATTCTAAGCGGTTATTCTATTTTCGGGAATGAAGAACTTGTTATTCTTAACTCTTGGGCTCAGGAATTCCTATCTAATTTAAGTGACACAGTCAAAGCTTTTTTGATTCTTTTATTAACCGATTTATGTATCGGATTTCATTCGCCCCATGGTTGGGAACTAATGATTGGTTCTGTCTACAAAGATTTTGGGTTTATTCATAATGATCAAATTATATCTGGTCTTGTTTCCACCTTTCCAGTTATTCTCGATACTATTTTTAAATATTGGATTTTCCGTTATTTAAATCGCGTATCTCCCTCACTTGTAGTTATTTATCATTCAATGAATGATTGATAAACGATCTAGCGAGATTAATCTAATCCAATTAGAATGTTTCTTACTTTGTAGTTCTACATAAACATTAAAAACTTCCTATCCGGAGGATTTTCATCTTCATCCTATCGTATTCCCATAAAATGATTTCAGTAAAGTAAATAGCAGAATCGTGGATAGGGAACTATACTAGTGACCTACCTCATTTATTGTAGAAATTTTCGGATCAATGATTAGACCATGCAAACTAGAAATACTTTTTCTTGGA